GTTCCTTGGATTATTTACAAGTGGTATTCAGGCTCTTATTTTTGCAACCTTAGCTGCAGCTTATATAGGCGAATCCATGGAGGGTCATCATTGATTAGTCATAGGAAGAGCCCGTTTTTAGCTTAGATCAAGGCAATATATGTGTGGCTCAAGATACTCTTTCTATTCTATCAAGATAATCTATTTATATTCTCTAAATATACAAATACAGTTTACGATAATAGAAAAAAAAGATATTCGAAAAGTGAAGTTTAAAATAAAAGAAAAAGGAGTTAGTTAGTAGAGGGGGTTTGCGCCAGGTATGTGGGATCTAATGGCTATAAGTTAACTATTGTAGATATTGTAGATTAGATTGTAGATTAGATGTTACGAAGAATGATTAGAAAATCCGATTGAATTTAAGATAGAATAGTCGGTTTACGTTATGGAAGAAACATATGTATATTTGATATTAGATATTGACAAGTTATATATGAACGAATATTTAATTTGCCCTATCTAAATTTAGATAGGGATGCCAACCGAAGTCCTTCCATTTCGTTTTTGAATGAATAAACAGATAAAATAAAGAAAAAGATCGAAGAATGATTAGAAAAAAAAAAGAAAAAGGAAATGAAAAACTCAAGTTGTATTGATTGAGAAAGACTCTACAAATAGGAACTAAAAAAGATGAAGTCTTTCTAATGATCTAATGATTCAATAATATTATGATTTATTTTATATTTCAATTCGGAATTTTTAGTTATTTCGACTGGATGAATATTAGCAATGGAATAATTAAGTCATAATTCATTGGTTGATTGTATCATTAACCATTTATTTTTTTGTGTGTGAGGAACTTATCATGAATCCACTGATTTCTGCCGCTTCCGTTATTGCTGCTGGATTGGCCGTAGGGCTTGCTTCTATTGGACCTGGAGTTGGTCAAGGTACTGCTGCGGGCCAAGCTGTAGAAGGTATTGCGAGACAGCCCGAGGCAGAGGGAAAAATACGAGGTACTTTATTGCTTAGTTTAGCTTTTATGGAAGCTTTAACAATTTATGGATTGGTTGTAGCATTAGCGCTTTTATTTGCGAATCCTTTTGTTTAATCCTAGAAAAGAAATATGAGAAATACGTATTTCTTTTATGGTCTTGGACTTGCAGGTTGTTTTTTCACATTCTATCAAAATATCGCCCCTACACAATTACTTATTCGTTTTCGTTGATAAAATAAACCACGGGAAGGACTGATTTGAGGATGAGGAATTAGTGTTACCCCCTCGCTTTCTTCCTTCCCCTTCTTAGTCCAAAGGAAAAGTGTTGCAACAAAGGAGGTATTTTGCAATTCACACGAAACCTAGTACCTAATTTTATTCCAACTAATTCTATTTCAAAACTAATTATATTTCAATAAGTATTATTCTTATTGGGAATCTCAATTGAAAAAAAAAAAAAATTAATTTGGAAGAAGTAGCAAAGGGGTGAAGTAATACAACGATTTTTTTAGTTTATCTATAATATAAGAAATACAAGAGGAGATCATATGAAAAATGGAACCGATTCTTTCGTTTTCTTGGGTCACTGGCCATCCGCCGGGAGTTTCGGGTTTAATACCGATATTTTAGCAACAAATCTAATAAATCTCAGTGTAGTGATTGGTGTATTGATCTTTTTTGGAAAGGGAGTGTGTGCGGGTTGTTTATTTCAAGAATAGGTTGGATTCAACCAGCTGTACCTCTTTTTTTTTCTTTATAACTAAAGGTGCATGGTTTCGCGAATTACTTCTGAATAAATAAAGAAATCATATGTAAGAACCATAGCATTTCGCAATTTGTTGGTAAATATACTTTGATTTTCTATCAACCAATAATGTGGGGCCATTAACATAACATGGTTAAAGCTAAACCGTTTGAAGTCCAGGCGCAGCATGGTATTCTTTCTACCACTATGTTAATACCGAGACAGTTTTCAATTAAAAAAAAAACGAGTAGTTAGAAATTTTTCGATATAGAACACTCATGTCGATAAAATGCTTTGAATCCTTTATTTATTGTTATGTTCATCTTTTATTTTTATTAAAATTCTTTACTATTTCTTTACTATTCTATAGTAAATAAATGTCAAACGCTGAGTCGATGACCTACATATAAAGTAACAAAAATTTTTGGATTTGAAGAAAAAAAAAACAACTTTGCTGACAATTACTTATTTTTTGTTTGGTCAGAAGAGTCCTCCGAATATTCTGGTCTTGATTAGTGATCCGTTTCTATTATTTTTGAATAGTAACAGAGAAGAGAGGATAGGTTCATTACATTCAAAAAAGATATGGAAATTTGCCATAAAGGTAAAAAATTGAAGTAATTGAGCGTGAGAGCCAAATGAATTGAAAGATTCAAGTTTGGTTCGGGAAGGGATCATGAACGTTTTGAAATGAATAGAAAAATAATCTACTTTCATTAAGTGATTTATTAGATAATCGAAAACAGAGGATTTTGAATACTATTCGAAATTCAGAAGAA